ACGAACCCGGAACATGCCGTTGGGAAGCGATTCAGTAATTAAACCTTCATGAATCCATTTTTGTTCTTTCATTCCAGGTAAAACCCCCTTGAAGTATCAACTAGTGGAGGAAGAACCCTATTAGACAACCCGCCCCTTCTCTTTTCTTTTTCACAAATAAGAAGTTTCGTATTCAATTGGGATATTAGAAGGATTACCATATATAACACAAAATTTCTCCGCCTATTCTTTCTAGTCGAGCCTCTCGGTCTGTCATTATACCCCGAGAGGTAGAAAGAATTACAACCCCCATCCCACCTAAAATTCTAGGAATTCTTTGATAGTTAGAATAGATTCGTAGACCCGGCCGACTGACCCGTTTTAAATTTAAAAGATTTATATAAGGCCTTTTCCTATTCCTTCTATGTCGTAGGGTTAAAACCAAAAAATATTTGTTGTTTTCTCGATGTTTTCTCACGTTTTCGATAAAACCCTCTCGTAAAAGTATTTTAACAATACTTTGGCTGATATTAGTAGATGCTACTCGAACCACGCTTTTTCTATACGTATCGGCATTTCGTATAGAGGTTATTATGTCAGCAATAGTATCACTACCCATGATTAATTAAAATTATTGGTTCCTCCAAATTTGGATATAGTCAACATGTTTTTCTTTTTTTTTTTTTACGTTTTTACGTATTTGTTTATGAATATTAATTTTGAAAGGTATATACGTGAGACAAAATATACTAAATTAATCTTAATCTATTTCTTTTAAATACTACTATAATATAACCATATCGTGGTCTCATTTTATAATACCTCGGGAGCTAATGAAACTATTTTAGTAAAATTGAACTGTCTCAATTCTCGGGCAATCGCACCAAAAACTCGAGTTCCTTTTGGATTTCCTTCTTGATCAATCACAACTGCAGCATTGTCATCATATCGTATTATCATACCGTTGTCACGTTTAAGTTCTTTACAAGTACGGACAATTACAGCTCTAACCACTTCTGATCTTTCTAGAGGCATGTTTGGGACTGCGTCTTTGATCACAGCAACAATAACGTCACCAATATGAGCATATCGACGATTGCTAGCTCCTATGATTCGAATACACATCAATTCTCGAGCCCCGCTGTTATCTGCTACATTCAAATGGGTCTGAGGTTGAATCATATCATTTTTTTTATCTGTTTTTTAGAATACAAAGGTCGAAGAAAAAAAGAAATATTGTTTGTCCAAAAAAAGAAACCTGCACCCGCTATTTTTTTTTACCCAAGGCCTATTTCTTTTTTATCCCGAAATGATGAATTGAGCTCGTATAGGCATTTTGGACGCTGCTATTGAAATAGCCCTTCTAGCTATATTTTCTGTTACTCCACCCATTTCATAAAGGATTCGACCTGGTTTAACAACAGCTACCCAATATTCGGGAGAGCCTTTACCTGAACCCATACGTGTTTCTGCGGGTCTTACTGTAACTGGTTTATCTGGAAATATACGGACCCATATTTTTCCACCGCGACGTGCATTTCGTGTCATTGCTCGTCGACCTGCTTCTATTTGTCTAGATGTGATCCAAGCGGGTTCAAGTGCCTGAAGAGCGTATTTACCAAAACAAATATCATTACCTCGATAAGATATTCCCTGCATTCTTCCTCTATGTTGTTTACGGAATCTGGTTCTTTTGGGGTTATAGTTGATGGTTTGTTTTGAATTCCATCTCTACTACAGAACCGGACGTGAGAGTTTCTTCTCATCCAGCTCCTCGCGAATAAAATGAATTCAAATTAAAGATTTTGAATTCAATTCAGATATAATATAATTTGAATTAAGATATACATGTATTTAATAAATACTGAATCATGGATTTCATTTAATCTAGATCAAATCTATTATTAATTTGTATATCTTGTTTGTATAGATAACTAAATATATTAAATAACTATTTTTTTCTTATATTTATATATATGGTATGGTTTTTAGAATCTTAAAACGAATATTTCTTTTGTTTTACTCTTTATCGTATTGGATTGCCCCACATTTAGCAATCCAAGAAAATAAAGTTTTCGCGGGCGAATATTTACTCTTTCAATTTCTATTTCAGTTCTATCATTAGTTCATAACTTTTCCGAATAGATGAATTGGTCTCTGGTCGGTTCCGCCATCCCGATCAATGAATCATTCGAATTCATTTTCACTAGAATCTTTTGAATTCACAGGTTCCATCGTTCCCATCGCTTCTTACTTAATGGTTAGGTCTGAATTCTACAATGGAGCTATTAGTTCTTGAGTCAATATTCTTAGTCTTTATTGGCTCGAAGCTCTTTATTTTTTGTTCGATGAGTAGATCCATTTAATGATGGATCCGTATTGATGCTTTATTACACAGCTTTTTTCTGAGATGACTCAGAGACCTTACATATTGGAATTATATATCATCAATATTCTTTTTCTTTCTTTCTCTCATCCTTCCATTTATCCATACCCTTTATTTTTTTATTTCGATTGACAA